CGGTCTGCCGTCTCCACGACTTTCCCTTTGGCGGGCTGCTCCTCAAGCCTTCGAGTGGCGATCTTCGGTTGGGGCGGGTGCGAGGCTGTAACATGGCGTTTCACTCTTTTCATTGGTTCCAACCCTGGGGCCCTTTATCGTATCGCGCGCGCATCTTCAAGCAATCGGGGGGGCCGAGTACATAGACGAGGCGGTCCCGGGAATGAGAGCCCATTCCCTCGTGCTCTGGAACTCCTTAACTTCGGTTGAACAAAAAAGGTTCAATCTTGTGAAACCGTAGCGTAGGCGAAACCTGGCAGCCCGCCCAGACCCAGAGTTTGACCTTCTCCGGCCCTGGTAGGAAACCCCACTTTCCTTCCCCCAGCAGGCAACAACACTGGGAGAAAGACGATCAGGATCTCACGTGTGGCAGATGTTGGAACAAACTCCGAATCCAAGAGGTACCTACCTAGAAAGGAAACTCACCACTCACTGGTAAAAGAGAAGAGAGAAAGGACCAATTGAAGGCCCCGGGGCCGGAATGCGGTAGGGTCTTCAAGCCCCATGCTCGATTCTCGAGATTGATTCATGGGCCGTCTCGCGAAGATCTTCGATCCTTGATCCTTCGCCATCGCGAGAATATAGCGATCGAAGAGCTATCGCTCAGCTGCTTCGCGTATTACGAAAGTAGTATTGCCCGAAGGGGGCATGCTGCAAGAGCGTAGGTGACTGGTAAGCGTAGGAGGTGTGCCCGAAGGGCAGCGGCAGCAGTGTGGTTCCAGGTGCCGTCGCTAGATTGAGATCTGCAGGGTGGCGGGGACTTCGCCTGCCTTATATCGGGTGAAGAGAAGGGGTGGTAGGCTTAGTAGGGCTCGAACCTACAATATAACCGTTATGAGCGGTACGTTTCAACCAATTAAACTATAAGCCCCTACGGATCTCTACATGCAATTTGCTCACTTCGGGAAGAGCAGACGGAAAGGGGGCCTTTGCTCTATCTGCTTCTTCCTCTTCCCAGGAATGAACAATTAGAAAAAAAAAAAAATGATTTTCTTTTCTTATTGTTGATAGATAGATATAGAATATTCTATATCTATTATTTATTAAAATAATATAATAATTAAGCAAGCGGCCCTTTCGCGACTCAAACTGCCGGTACGCTTTCCGGCTCGAAACGACTCAAACGGGTGGGGGCTCTATATTTGCTTGCAATGCCGGCTGGTCGCGTTTAGTTAAAAGTAGAAGTAGAGGGCGCCCTTTGCCCCACACTTCAATAAAAGTAAAAAAGTCTAAATTTAGTAAGAAAAAGTACATAAAAAGAAAGAAAAACTTAGTTACGGGAACCGAAGGTTAGGCCGACTACTTACTTTAGTATAGCTAAACCTAAAAAAGTTTATTCCTACCCCCTTTTCTTCCCCTTTCTGTCAATGTTGCCAATTCCCAGAATACTAATGTACCCTCGTGCATACAGTTGTCCAACTACTTTCTTCTTCCGACTTTTTTAGCCACTTCCGCATCTGTCGTATTCGGGAGAGCTTGCTTCGTGTCGGAGCATTTAGCAATGCCCAGCAGCCTGGTGAGGGCTGGCTGCCCGGGGACAGGTTAAGGCAGGGCCCGCTGGGCTTGCTTCTCATGAGATTGGGTGAGGGAATCGGAAAGGGGCTCATAAACCAGGCGGGCGGGCTTTTGGGCACGCGGAAAAGGGAAAGTGGATGGAGGGTGCTTCTCAGCTAGAGTTGGGGGCGGGGTCGCTATACTATAGTGGCTAGGGTGAGTCTTCCTACACGGCTGGACGCCCGGCTCTAGACGAAGCCGCGGGGGTTACCACCACATCCTCTCCCGATAGACTCGAAGCTCTTCATAGTCCGGCGGGGTAGCAAATTTTCTCTCAAAAAGAGACAGGCCGGAGATAACAGAGGAAGGTATTCGGTTCAAAAAATATACAGCAGTCAAAACAGCTTCAGCCAAAAATTGACTAGGGACAGAAGCGGAGAGCAAGAGAGAGCGAGCTGTCTCCAATATATGGCGATGCTTCCGCTCGGCAACTCCATTCTGCTGAGGAGTGTGGGGGCAGGATCGTTGGGAAAGCGCTTTGTAAATGAAGTGAGTTGAAGCAAGCAGAGTTCGGAAGGCAGCGGAGATATATTCACCTCAAGAAGAAGAACGGAAAACCTTGATTTTAGTCCATTTTTTCATTCTTCTGTCAAAAATGACATATACGGCCTCCTTTCGATAACAGAGAGGCAGAATGGGTTTCGGACACAAGATCAAAAAAAGAAGTAGAAAAAGCGTCTTTAATATTAATAAAGGAAGGGCCGAGTCTTTTCTCAGCTTGCAACCCATACAAGTAGAAATCTCAATGTTAGGTACAGACCCCAACATTCCAGTAGAAATAAAATATCTAAGTCTTGGGCTGGAGACATGTCCTAATCTACGATGCCACAACAAAAAAAGGGGAGTAGAGAAAACAACACCAGAAAAGGTAAACGAAGTTTCTCAAAAAGAGAGCTTGCCAACTCTACGGTCCTTCCCAATCAATCCCTTACTCCATAAGGCCTCTCGCATGATCCTCTACAAGACAGGAGGTAGGAGATAAGTGAATATAAGCATTTTCTTTTTCAAGCCGGAAAGAAGATTCACTGAGAACAGAAAGATGAAAAAGAGCAGAGCATATTCGATGATAACGAGAGAGAGTACCAAGACTAGTTAGAGGGAATTGCTCGGAGTTTGCAGTTTAAACTATAAGGAACTTAGATAGAGAACGAAGAGAAGAAAGAAGTGAAGAATCACCAGTCATATTCTTCGATGCACCCGAAGAAAGTAAGCAGCCCCCTATGTTGTAAGCATAAGGGGGAGCAAATACCTGTTGCAGAGGAGGAAGAGATATGACAAGACGGATTCAACCTCTGAATCTGCTTCCGCTGTCGTGGGGTAAAACTATCTGTGTCGGGCGTGGGAGTGCTCCTAAGATCATAGAAGTAATGCTTCAGAGGCCCTATGGAGTAAGGGGATTGGAAAGTTTCCGATTCTGTAGGCGTCTCTGGGAGAGCGGCAAGATGAGCTGTGTCTGACTGTCGACGAGAGTTTGCATTCTGCCGCTTTCGAGAGTCTGCAATCATGTGACCCGGCTTCTTGCAATAGTGGCAATCTTGGACATGTTTCGTTGGCCTGATGCACCAGCAGAGCTTCCAGATTGAAGATTCTGACCATAGGGTCGATGTCCCGAAGCATGTTCGGCTGGTCCCATAGAAGCCTAAGCCTTCGGTAATAAAATAAATAGTATAGCACACTTCTTTCTTTATTTTACCTATAAGCTAAGGCATGTTCTTCATGTTGCAACTGATAGAAAGGTGAAGAATCATCCTGAGAATCAAGATTACTTTTTTTTTTAATCTTTAGCAGTCGAAAAAGGGGTGACGGTGTATATGAGGCTCAAAGGAAGTAAACAAGTCATCCCATTTGAAGCTAAGCACTTTTCATCTTTTGTAGGAAAATCCCCTTCTCTAGTCTTGGGAAATTGAGCGACCCATCCACATAAGCACAAGAATTTTTCCCGCGCAAATCATTCTTCATCGCATAAGCCCATGACAAGTCATTTCCAGATGCTTCTTTCGGAAGAGCACGGGAAAGCCTCAATTTGGTGGGATCAAGTCCAAGCAAGGCGTGAGCGGAAAGGCAAAGGGAAGTACATGGGACAAGATGCGATCGAGGTTGCAGGATTCATTTCTACCCGAACATTAGACCCAAAGCTTGTTCCAAAGGTTTCACTTCGCTTTAAAGGATAGGAGGGAGAGAAGCGTACAAGAAAGCCCCTACTCCTTAAAAAAAAAGTAGCAGAGTTCTACCAATTGTTTATTTGCAATGGCTTGAACGAATCCGACGCAGAATCCCTTGCTTGCTTGATAGGGCTTGAGGTTATAAATCCAAGATGAAATCTCGATGCATCAGATGTGGAAAGTGGCCTATCAACTAGCTCTAAAGGCCGAGGAAAAGCTAAAGAGAAGGACCACAAGGGGGCACCGAAGGTGATAGGGGATCGACCTCTACAATCGGGCGAGGAAAGAGACCCCTTTTCCCTTCCCTCAATATATATGGCACGCTTTACTAATATAATAGAAAGTCAAGGCTCCATCCTACTCGTTGCCCAGAGCCTTGACTTGAGCATTGTACAAGCGCTTAAGGCTCCTTCGGGCCATGGCCACAACTATTATATAAGGCAAGGCTTGGAAGCAAGCTACCAGCGCTTATCGGCGAGAACTAGGCTTGGCTTGGTTAGTAGTGCCCGCCCATTTTGTCTCGCCCGCCTTAGGCCCATGAATTCTTCAGAGCGGGGCGGCAGGCCGGCGGACGGGGACCATCAAAGAAGTGCCTCGACGCGCCGCAGCCACTACTTTGACTCCTTTTATGCAATTATGAACTCCACGGAACTTTCTCGATTCCAACGCAACTTATCCTTTTGGAGCTGACGTAACAAACTACGCGAGCCTCCCAACGAAGCCAACATAAATCCGATCCAAATAAAAAAAATAAAAGGAAGTTTCATTATGGTGGTATACCAGCCTCCAGTTCTGGAACTTCCAGTTCCAATCGAAGCATATAGATCCGTAAATAGATTTGTATGTATAGCCACTTCAGTCGTGCTCGTCGTTTCTCGAAAGTATCTTTTTTCTGGGAACATGGTTAACCAGAAATTATTATGTTTACGATTCTTCATCCACCGATGCAGAAAATGCTCCAGTTTTCCATTCTCATATGAGGCCGGAAAGTTTATTAGCAACGGGTCGGCACGAAGTGATTCATCATGCTCAAACATGAGCCGATCGTTCGTTAGGGACGGTTTATAGATCATCAAATTCCCACAAATGGAATGAAAAGTGGGTGCATGTAAATGATCGAGACCTCGCAAACAACAACGCTCCTTCCCCATATGGAGTTCGGAACCCAAAGGCAATCGTTGAGTGAACTGTATCTTCTTTGTGTTAGTTGACCTAAACCGCACCATTACTGCTGGGGTGGGGCTC